AATGATGTGCCTGAAAAAAGGATTATTTTGATGAAATAAATTATGTAAATTTTACCTTCATTATACAAATAGGCTAAAAAAGCTTTTAAATTCATAATTTAAAGATAAAATTATTTTTTTTTGTATAATTTAAATACAAAATGAATGAAAGTAAATTCATTTCTCTTCCATATTTTTTTTAAAAAAAATTAAGATGATTACGCGTAAATTCTACGATTTGGAATCTTAAATTTCAATTTTTCTTTTTAAAAATTTTTTTTCTATTTAAATTTATTACTTTGTATAAAAATTAAATTAAATTTTCTCTCAATTAGAAAGATTTGAGTCCAACTATTGGATTTTTAGATGATTTGTGAATGAAAGCTTTGAATGAAAGCTGTTGATTTGTGAATGAAAGCTTGAATGAAAGCTGTTGATTTGTGAATGACAGTTTGAATGAAAGCTGTTGATTTGTGAATGAAAGCTTTGAATGAAAGCTGTTGATTTGTGAATGACAGTTTGAATGAAAGCTGTTGATTTGTGAATGACAGTTTGAATGAAAGCTGTTGATTTGTGAATGACAGTTTGAATGAAAGCTGTTGATTTGTGAATGACAGTTTGAATGAAAGCTGTTGATTTGTGAATGAAAGCTTGAATGAAAGCTGTTGATTTGTGAATGACAGCTTGAATGAAAGCTGTTGATTTGTGAATGAAAGCTTTGAATGAAAGCTGTTGATTTGTGAATGACAGTTTGAATGAAAGTTGTTGATTTGTGAATGACAGTTTGAATGAAAGTTGTTGATTTGTGAATGACAGTTTGAATGAAAGCTGTTGATTTGTGAATGACAGTTTGAATGAAAGCTGTTGATTTGTGAATGACAGTTTAAATGAAAGCTGTTGATTTGTGAATGAAAGCTGTTGATTTGTGAATGACAGCTGTTGATTTGTGAATGAAAGCTGTTGATTTGTGAATGAAAGCTTGAATGACAGCTGTTGATTTGTGAATGACAGTTTGAATGAAAGCTGTTGATTTGTGAATGAAAGCTTTGAATGAAAGCTGTTGATTTGTGAATGACAGTTTGAATGAAAGCTGTTGATTTGTGAATGACAGTTTGAATGAAAGCTGTTGATTTGTGAATGACAGTTTAAATGAAAGCTGTTGATTTGTGAATGACAGTTTAAATGAAAGCTGTTGATTTGTGAATGACAGTTTGAATGAAAGTTGTTGATTTGTGAATGACAGTTTGAATGAAAGTTGTTGATTTGTGAATGACAGTTTGAATGAAAGTTGTTGATTTGTGAATGACAGTTTGAATGAAAGTTGTTGATTTGTGAATGACAGTTTGAATGAAAGTTGTTGATTTGTGAATGAAAGCTTGAATGAAAGCTGTTGATTTGTGAATGACAGTTTGAATGAAAGCTGTTGATTTGTGAATGACAGTTTGAATGAAAGTTGTTGAATTGTGAATGAAAGCTTGAATGAAAGCTGTTGAATTTAATAATTATTTGAATATAATTACTATTGTCTTAATGACTATTTAAATTAAAAATTTTGTACCTAATATGATAAACCTAATAAAATAGAAATTTTGAACATAATAATTATTAAATTAGATACTTTGAATATATCAACTATTGGATCGAATATTTTAAATATATTAATTATTAAATTAAACACCTTAAATACAATACTTATTGAATTAAATCCTTTTACTATACTAACTGTTTGATGTGAACCTTTACATATGCCCGATAATGAATTAAATGATTTGGAAGATTTGAATGAATTAAATGCTATATTAACTAATGAATTAGCTGATGAATTGGCTGCTGCTTTAGAAGCTTTAATAGAATTAGATGCTACATTGGATGCTGAATTAGCTACTATATTTGATGAATTAGATGTTTAGAATATATTAATTATTAAATTAAATATTTTAGAATATATATTAATTATTGAATTGAAAATTTTGAATGTCATAACTATTAGATTAAAAATTTTTTAAATTTATTAATATTTATCTTTATTACAATAGTAAATTCTATTTTTTAGTTTAAAATTAATTCTTAACTTTACTTTAATATAAAGAAATATTATATTTAGTAAAATGATTACTCCCAAAAATTCCAAAAATTTTTATGCCTTACACCAAAATATATTTTTATAGATAAGCTAACTTAAGCTTTTAGACTCATACTCTGACAATATAAATAATTTTATTCTATAAAATCTTTCAATTTTTTAAAAAAACTTATCCTTATAATAACAATAAACTTTGTACTTTCTTAGGAATTATAATATTTTTTACAAATATTTTAGCCCTACAAACAAATAACTTAAAATTTTTATGATTACTTATAGAAATTAATACTCTTATACTTATTATTATTCTTATTAGAGTAGACTCATCAAAAAAATATTCTCTAATTTTTTTTTCTATTCAATCTTTTAGAAGTTTAATTATAATTTGAACATTTATAACCATACCACCTTTAAATTTTTTTATTTATTCACTAACTTGTCTTTCTTTAAATTTAAAATTAGGTCTATTCCCTTTTACTTGATTACCCCCTTTATTTACAAAAAATATAAACTGATTCTCAATTTTTTTATTCTCTACTAGAAACAAATTTATTCCATTCTTAATTATTGGAAATTTACCTGACAATACTAATAATTGATTTTTCCTAACTTGTTTAATCACTGTAATTATTAGAACAATCAAATCTCTTTTTCATTACAACCTAAAAATTATAATTACCTATTCGTCTATCAATAATTATTGTTGAATAATTCCTTTAATTTTTATTGATAATTTAATATTTCTATATTTTTTTTTATTCTATATAATTTTTCTTTATATTGTAATAAATATAATATATTTAATTAACCCTACAAATCACTTAAGTTTAAAAATCTATCAAGAACTATCTAGAAATAATTATTTCTTACTATTTCTTACTTTAGGAACTATAAATTTAAGAATAATTCCTCCTATATCTTCTTTCTTAATCAAAACTTTTAGTATAATATTAATTATTAAACTAGATTCATTTTCATTATTATTTATTTTAATTTTATTTTCAACTATCTCAATCATCATATACTTTAATTTTTTTGCAAAATTATTGATTTTTTCAAGGTTTAAATTTAATTTCCTTATTAAACAACCTCCAATAAAGCACTATCCCTTAATTATTCTAATTTTTTCTCTTTTATCTTCAACATCACTTATCATAATTATTTTAATTTAAAATTTTAAATTTTTAAGATTTTAAGATAATTTAATCTATTAACCTTCAAAGTTAAATATATAATAATAATTGTAAATCTTAATATAATTTTTATATATCATTAAATTTGCAATTTAATATTTTTTCTAAAATATAAGATTTTACTTATTAATACTAGAAATTATACTTTCATAAATAAATTTACAATTTATCACCTTAATCAGTCATAGTATTGAAAAAATGATTTTATTCAACTAATCATAAAGACATTGGAATTTTATATTTCCTATTTGCTCTATGAGCTGGAATAATTGGTTCAGCCCTAAGAATAACTATTCGCTTAGAATTAGGTACCCCTGGCAAATTAATTAATAATGATCAAATCTATAACTCTTTAGTAACAGCTCACGCATTTATTATAATTTTTTTTATAGTTATACCATTTATAATTGGAGGATTTGGAAATTGATTAATTCCTTTAATAATTTCAGCTCCAGATATAGCTTTCCCCCGAATAAATAATATAAGATTCTGATTACTACCTCCTTCTCTTTTTCTACTTTTATTTAGAAACATAATTGGTATAGGAGTTGGAACTGGTTGAACTCTTTACCCCCCCCTATCCTCAACCATTGGCCATAATTCACCCTCAATTGATTTAAGAATTTTTTCTCTTCACATTGCGGGAATCTCTTCAATTATAGGAGCAATTAATTTCATCGTAACAATTTTAAATATACACACAAAAACCCCTACAATAAATTTTATCCCACTTTTTGCATGATCAATCTTAATTACAACAATTCTTCTTCTCCTTTCCTTACCAGTCCTAGCAGGAGCAATTACTATGCTACTTACAGATCGAAATTTTAATACATCATTCTTTGACCCTGCTGGAGGAGGGGATCCTATTCTTTATCAACATTTATTTTGATTTTTTGGTCACCCAGAAGTTTATATTTTAATCCTACCTGGATTTGGAATTATCTCTCATATTATTACAAATGAATGTAGAAAAAAAGAAATTTTTGGATCTTTAGGAATAATCTATGCAATAATTACTATTGGTTTATTAGGATTTATTGTTTGAGCTCATCATATATTTACTGTAGGTCTTGATGTAGATACACGAGCATATTTTACATCAGCAACAATAATTATTGCTATTCCAACCGGAATTAAAGTTTTTAGTTGATTAGCAACTATTTACGGTTCAAAAATTATTTACTCACCCTCAATAATTTGAAGAATAGGATTTATTTTTCTTTTTACTTTAGGTGGTTTAACAGGAATTATTTTATCCAACTCATCTCTTGATATTGTTCTTCATGACACATACTACGTAATTGGTCATTTTCATTACGTTTTATCTATAGGAGCAGTATTTGCTATCATTGCAGGATTTATTCATTGATTTCCTCTATTTTTCGGATTTACTTTAAATTCAAAACTATTAAAAACTCAATTTATCTTAATATTTATTGGAGTAAACTTAACATTTTTTCCTCACCATTTCTTAGGTTTAAGGGGTTTCCCCCGACGTTATTCAGACTACCCAGATACATTTATATGTTGAAATATTATTTCATCAATTGGTTCATTCATTTCATTTATTTCATTATTTTTTTTTATTTTTATTATTTGAGAAGCTTTAATCTCCCAACGAATTTCTTTATTTAAATTCTTCCCTTCTTCAAATATTGAATGATTCCATTTTAATCCCCCCTTACCTCACTCCTACTTAGAAATCCCAAAAATATTTAATTAATCTAATTAATTATAAAAATGCAAATATAATATGACAGATTAGTGTATTGATTTTAAACATCAATTAAAAAGATTTTAATTCTTTTATTATAAATCAATACATGAAAAATATATTTTTTACAAGACTCTAATTCACCTAATATAGACCAATTAATTTTTTTCCATGATTTAACTTTATTAATTATTATTTTAATCACAACATGCATTTCCTATATATTTTTTTTCTTAATATTAAATAAATTTACTAATCGCTTCTTAATTAATGAACATTTAATTGAATTCATTTGAACAATTATTCCAATAATTACATTAATTTTTATTGCATCACCTTCATTAAAAATTCTTTATCTTCTTGAAGAAAGTTCTTTACCTATTATTTCTATTAAAACTATTGGCCATCAATGATATTGACAATATGAAATATCCGACTATTTAAATATTGAATTTGAATCTTTTATACAAAATTTTGATAATTCTAATCCCTGAATATTTCGTCTTCTTGATGTTGACAATCGAATCATTATTCCCTTTAATATCCCCATCCGTTTTCTATTTACATCAACAGATGTAATCCATTCATGAACTATCCCATCTTTAGGGATTAAAATAGATGCCACACCAGGACGAATTAACCAAGCTATACTTTATATAAATCGTCCAGGATTATTTTTTGGTCAATGTTCAGAAATTTGTGGGGCTAATCATTCATTCATACCTATTGTTATTGAATCAACAAATTTAAATAACTTTATAAATTGAATAAAATCATTCTCATTAAGAAGCTTAAATGTTAAGCTAAAGTCTCTTAAACTTTTGATGATACCATTACACATATCCTTAATGAAAGATTTAGTTAAACTACTTATAACATTTAAATGTCATTTAAAAATTATTAATTAATTAATAATCTTTGATCCCTCAATTGAGACCTTTAAAATGATTTTATTTATATATTATCACTTTAATATGAATAATTATTACTTTTATTAAATTAAATTTTTTATTTTCTATTTATCCGCCAATAATTAAAAAAAATATCACAAAATTCAATTTTAATTTAAAATTTTAATGATAATAAATCTATTTTCAATTTTTGATCCTTCTACATCAATAAAATTTGAATTAAATTGATTAACCCTATCTATTTTTTTAATTTTTATACCTAAAAATTTTTGATTTAAAAAAAGAAAATTATTCCACCTATTTATAATAATATTTTATTTTTTATTTAAAGAAATATCCCAATTATTAAATTTTAAAAATTTTAATAATATTATTTTCTTCTTAATAATTTTTTACTTAATCCTATTTTTTAATTTTTTTGGATTATTCCCTTATATTTTCACTCCAACTAGACAATTAACAATTACGTTATCCTTTTCCCTAACAATTTGATTAAGATTAATATTATTTTTCTGATTCAATTACCCAAAAATTATATTTGCCCATCTCGTACCCTCAGGCACCCCATCTATTTTAATACCTTTTATAGTAATAATTGAATTAATTAGAAATTTTATTCGACCCAGAACATTAGCTATTCGTTTAACAGCAAATATAATAGCTGGGCATCTTTTATTATGTCTATTAGGTTCAACTGGACCAAATTCTTTAAATTTTTCCATTTTAATTATTTTAATTATTGCACAAAATTTACTATTTATTTTAGAAATAGCTGTTTCAATAATTCAATCTTATGTATTTATAACCTTAAGATCACTTTACTCTAATGAAACATAACTTATTAAATCAATATTTTTAATGATAAACTCAAATCATCCATTTCACCTTGTAACTTTAAGCCCTTGACCTCTTCTATTATCATTCAATATCATATTCTTACTTACAGGAGTAATTAAATGATTTTACTTTTATCAATTTAATTTAATTTATTTAAGAATTATATTAATAATTTTAATTTTAAATCAATGATGACGTGACACAACTCGAGAAAGAACATTCCAAGGATGTCACACAACAAATGTTATTACTAATATCAAAATAGGAATAATTTTATTTATTATCTCTGAACTTTTTTTTTTCATTTCTTTTTTTTGAACTTATTTTCATTTATCATTATCCCCTAGAATTGAAATTGGAAGACTTTGACCTCCTAAAGGTATTAAAATATTTAATCCATACGATATCCCTCTTTTAAACTCTATTATCTTAATTTCTTCAGGTATGACTATTTCTTGATCTCATAATTACTTAATTATAAACAAAACTAAAATTGCTTTTTATTCTTTAATTCAAACAATTTTTCTAGGAATTTTATTTTCTATATTTCAATATTTTGAATACATAGAAGCACCATTTACAATTTCAGATTCATGTTTTGGTTCAATTTTTTTTTTAACGACAGGATTTCATGGATTACATGTTATTATTGGATTTACCTTTCTTTTAATTTGTTGCACACGAATATACCTAAATCATTTTTCAAAAATACATCATATTGGATACGAAGCCGCAATCTGATATTGACATTTTGTTGATATTATTTGATTATTTGTTTATACATGAATCTATTGATGATCATTTTATCTATATAGTATAAATTTTACATTTAATTTCCAATTAAAAAAAATAATATAAATATTATTATAGGTAATTTTAACCATAATTATTATACTTATTTTACCCATTATAATTTTATCAATTTTAATTATTATTAATTTATCATTTAGTATAAAATCGATAATTAATAAAGAAACACCATCCCCTTTTGAATGTGGATTCAACCCTATTACTTCTCCTCAAACCCCATACTCAAACCAATTCTTCATTATTATAATTATTTTCTTAATTTTTGATATAGAATTTATTCTCTTAATAATAATTATTCCTATAATAAAATTTTTTAATCCTTTACAATGATTTAAAACACTTTTAACTATTATAATTATTTTAATCATTGGAACAATTTATGAATATAATAATCAATCTGTAAGTTGAATAAACTAAGGATTTTAGTTAATTTATAACAATTATATTGCATATAATAATTAAAATTTTTTTTTAAATCTTTAATATGAAGTAATATACAATTTAATTTCGACTTAAATTTTGGTTTAAAATTAACCCATATTAAATATTAATTGAAGCCAAAAAGAGGCTAATTACTGTTACTAATTATATTGAGGTCCCCCCCCCCTCCAATTAAAAATAGATTCTACATAAAGCTTCTAACTTTATCCTTAATATTTAAAAATATTACTATTTTATTTTTCAATTATATAGTTTAACAAAAACATTTTAATTTCATTAAAAAAATAATACATTTATTTATAATTTATTTAAAGAATAAAATTCACCTTGACATCTTCAATATCACACTCTTCTTTTTAAGCTATTTAAATTTTATAAATCTAAAAATACATACCCATATAAACATATTAAAGGAATAAAAAAAAAAATTACTGTAAATAAACTACTTCATTTAAACCCAAATCATTGAGAATAAAAGAATTTTAAAACTTCAATAAAAACAAATTTTGTCTGATGAACTTGAATAAACTCTAAAGTTACTGAATCTATTTTATTAAAAATTAATGAATATTTATTTGGTTTATAGTAAATATCTCTAAAAATTAAATTTAACCCTAATATTTTAGTAAACAAAATTTTTATTGAAGAATTTAAATTTATTGGCAAGAAAGAAATCCAACCACCAAAATATACACCCATAATAATAATTAAATAAATTAAATTTTTTTCTAAAAATTTTAAAATAATTATTTTTTCAATAAAAAAAAATATATTGATAAATATACATCCCCCAACAATAGAAAATATAAATAAAACCATTATTGACAAAATTATTAATTTATCCTCAAAAAATAAAAAAAAAGAATTAAACTTTACAAATTTATTTAAATAAACAAAATAAAGCAATCGAACTCTATAAGATACCGTAAATAAAGTTGAAACAAAAATAATTATAATTCTAAATATATTTATTTTTCTTATCAAAAATCTCTCTATAATTAAATCTTTTGAATAAAACCCAGATAAAAATGGTAACCCACATAAAGATAAAGATGAATACAAAAAAATAACTCTTAATAAAGGATAAAATTTAATTAAATTACCTATACAACGGATATCTTGATTATTAAATATTATATGAATTACTAACCCCCCACATATAAATAATAGTGATTTAAATAAAGCATGTATAACTAAATGAAAAAACCCCATCTCTACCTCCCCTAAAGACAAAATTCTTATTATTAACCCTAATTGTCTTAATGTTGATAAAGCAATAATTTTCTTTAAATCATTTTCGAAATTTGCAACAAACCCTGCTAAAAATATTGTTATTCTTGAAACTATTAATAAATATCTTTTTGCTTCATCAAATAAAAATATATTAAATCGAATTAATAAATATACACCTGCTGTTACTAATGTTGATGAATGAACTAACGACGAAACTGGTGTAGGGGCGGCTATAGCTAAAGGTAACCAAATAGAAAAAGGTAGTTGAGCTCTTTTCGTAGAAGCTCTAATAATTAACATTAAAATAACTAAATATATTTCTTGAGAATAAAACAATATATTTCATGATCCTTTAATTATTAATAATCTAATTATTATCAAAATACCTACATCCCCAATTCGATTAAGTAAAATAGTGACTATACCTCTATTAAATGATTTTCAATTTTGATAATAAATAATTAATCCATAAGAAACTAACCCTAACCCATCTCAACCAATCAAAATTCTTATTATATTAGGCCTTATAATTATTAAAATTATTCTAAACACAAATAATAAAATTAAATAAAAAAAACGTTTTAAAGTTAAATCCCCCTCTATATATCCTACACTATAAAATAAAACAAAACTAGAAATTAAAGTAACTAACCTTAAAAAAATTAAAGAAACCCAATCCAATAAAACAATAAATTCTATAATTATAGAATTTAACCTAAAAAATATTCAATGAAAAAATAAAGACAATTTTAAGTAACTAAATATTATAGCCAAAAAAAATGCTATTAAACTAATCATTAACAAAAAATAAATATATATATAAATAATAATTTAAAGAATTTTATATTCATCTTCAGCCCCACAAACTGAAATTTTTTTAAACTATTTAAATAAACTATAAATATATTTAATCTAAAAGTTAATATATTTAAAGGAAACCAATGTAAAAATAAAATTAAATACTCTTTTATATTAACTTCATAAAAATTAAAATTTATTAGATTTACTTGTCCATGCTGTCTGAAACTAAATAAATATAATGAATATGCAGCTCTAAGAAAACATATAATTATTATAAAAATTATAGTCAAAAAATCAACTGAAATTAGTCTTATTAATATAAAAATTTCACCAATTAAATTTAATGAAATAGGAGCAGAAAAATTCACAATACATAATAAAAACCTCCATATTCTTAATGTTGAACTTAATCTTAATGAACCTTTATTTAAATACATTAATCGTCTTCCTCTACGCTCATAATTAATATTAACAAGAAAAAATAACCCTGACGAACATAATCCATGACCAATTATTATTAAATATGAACCAATAAACCCAACTTTTCTTAATGTTGATAATCTAGCAATTAATAAAGATATATGAACAACCGAAGAATAAGCAACTAAAATCTTTATATCAATTTGTACTAAACAAACTAAACTTACCCTAACACCTCCTATTAAACCTAAAGTAATCATTAAAACTCTAAATCTATTCATATTTAAAAAAAATATTTGCCCTATCCGTAAAATTCCATACCTACCTAATTTTAATAATACCCCAGCTAAAATTATTGATCCATAAACAGGGGCCTCAACATGAACCTTAGGTAATCAAATATGAAACATAAATATTGGTATTTTAACTAAAAATACAAAAATTAAAAATATAAAAATTCAAGATTTTATTTTAATACTATATATTTCAATTATAAAATAAGTTATAGTATTTAAATCTTTTCTTAATATTAAAATAATTATTAAAAAAGGTAATGAAGAAATAGCTGTGTATATAAATATATAATAAGAAGCTTCAAACCGCTCAAATGCATATCCATCAAAAATAACTAATATAAAAATTGGAAGCAATCTAGATTCAAATATAAAATAAAATATAAATAAATTAAAAGTTGAAAATCTCATTATCAAAAATAATAATAAAAAAATCAATAAAATTATTCTTAATTTTTCTATTTGAATTAACAATATCAACCCAATAATAAATAAACTTAATCCCATCAAATAAAAAGAATAATAATCAAAAGAAAAGAATGAATCCAATCTTATTCATAAATAATAATATAAATTAACACAAATAAATATCATAAATAATATAAAAAAACAAATTATAAATAAATTATGAGAGCAAAAATTTATTAACCCAAATCTAAAAATTAATATTAAATAAAATTTTATCATATTAATAAAGTAAAATTTTCAATATGATCTACTCTATAACTTTGTCTACAAATAATTAAATCAATCATATAAGTTGTACTTTCAATAACAATTCAAACTATTAAAATTAAATATCAATATTCAACTTTAAAAAAAACTAAATAATTATAAACTATTATTAAAACTCTTAAAGAAAAAAATTCAAAAATAATTAATAAATTTAAAAAAGAATTACTAAATTTTTTAAATATCAATAACAACATAAAAAAAAAATAAATTTTTATCTCTAAAATAAACTATAATATTAATTTACAAATATTATTATTTATTCAAAATAAATAAGCTTTATAGTTTCATTAAAATATTAATTTTGTAAATTAAAGAAAAAAAAATTTTTTAAAGCTTCAAAAAAATATTAATATTATATATCCTTAATCTCCAAAATTAAAATTTTTTATTTTAAACTATCTTTTGAATGACTAAATCAATTTTTTTCTATTTTAATTTCTTTATTTTCTTTATAATTTCTATTTTATTAATTTTTAATTTATTTATAAAAGTTGATACTTTAAAATTAATCATTTCCTTAATTTTTTATTCAATTTTTATTTCATTAAGATTAACAAAAATTTATAAATCCTCAATTCTATCATATATAACTTTTTTTATAATAACAAGAGGCCTACTAGTTATTTTAACATTTTTTTTAAATTTAACAATAAGTGACCAAACTAATAAACTAAAACTTTCTTTTTTTTTTTTGTTTTTTATCTTTTTAACAAGTTTATATTTTTTTATAATACAATCAAATTTTCCTTTTAATTTTTTTAAAATTAATGAATTAGAAAATTTAGATCTTCCAAATAAACTTTTATCAAACCCATATAACTTTACACTACCCCCAAAATTTAGATATATCCTAGTATTTTTAGCTTTACTTATCCTTTTTAAATTATCATTATTAATAAATTTAATTTTAGTAACTAAAAAACCTTTACGAAAAAAAAATTATTAATAAATGAATAAATCAATTATAAAAACTCATAAAATTATTAAAATTATTTCTAACTCATTAATTTATTTACCTACACCAACAAATATTAATTATTGATGAAATTTTGGATCAATACTAGGTCTTTGTTTATTAACTCAAATTATTTCTGGTTTATTAATTTCTATACATTATTCTCCCTCAATTAGCCAAGCATTTGATAGTGTTATTCACATTATAAAAGATATTAATCAAGGTTGATTAATTCGTTTAATCCACTGTAATGGAGCTTCCTTATTTTTTATTTGTTTATTTATTCATATTGGACGAGGAATTTACTATTACTCATTTTTATTGAAAGAAACTTGATCAATTGGTGTATTTATTTTTTTAATAACTATAGCAACTGCTTTTCTTGGTTATGTTTTACCTTGAGGACAAATATCATTTTGAGGAGCAACAGTAATTACAAATTTAATTTCAGCTATCCCATACTTTGGGTCATCAATAGTTGAATGAATTTGAGGAGGATTCTCAGTTAGCAATCCAACTCTCAATCGATTTTACACACTACATTTTATTTTACCTTTCTTAATTTTATTATTAGTAATATTCCACCTAATATTTCTTCATTCAACAGGATCTAGAAATCCTATAGGAACTAATAGAAATTTAAATAAAATTATTTTTTATCCTTATTTTATTTTAAAAGACTCAATTTCATTTATTATATTTATATTAATTTTTATTATTTTTATCCTACAAAATCCTTATACACTCGGAGATCCAGATAATTTTTCTCCAGCTAATCCAATAATCACTCCTTCACATATCAAACCAGAATGATATTTCCTTTTCGCTTACGCAATTCTTCGATCAATCCCTAATAAATTAGGAGGAGTAATTGCCTTAATTTCATCAATTCTTATTCTATTGATTTTACCTTGAATATTTAAAAAAAATACTTTATCAAATAATTTTAATTTTCTTAATCATTTCCTATTTTGATTATTTTCCTCTTCATTTTTTATACTAACATGGTTAGGAGGAAAAGAAATTGAATACCCTTTTGTCATTTTAAGACAATTTTATACAATTCTTTATTTTAGATTCTTTATTTTTTTAAACTTAACCAACAAAACTTGAATAAAAATTATTTTAATAAAATAGTTAATAAGCTAAAAAAGCTTATATTTTGAAAATATAATTTAGAAACTTAAAAATTTTCTATTAACTTAAAATAAAAACTCGTAAAATATATAATTATTACTTATATTAATTTATAATATATTCTTAAATTCTAAATTTAAAGCACTAATCTGCCAAAATAATTTATACACATAATTTTACTATAAATTTATAAATTCCTACCAACACAACTATAACTATTGAAAATGGTAAAGATTCATATCAACCAAATATTATTAATTGATCAAATCGTAATCGTGGTAAAACTCTTCGAATAACAATAATAATAAAACAAAATAATAAAACTAAACTACCAAATATTAATGAACCAGGCGCAATATTAAAAAATATCAAAACTATCAATATACATATCATATATATAAACAAATTTTCTCCTAAAAAAAATACTCTAAATCCAACTCTTATATATTCTGTATTAAATCCCGATACTAATTCTGATTCTCCTTCAATTAAATCAAAAGGAATACGATTTAAGTCAATTAAAGAACACACAAAAAATAATAAAAATAATGAAAAATTAACTAAAATTAAAGGTAAAAATTTAAATTTATAAATAAATAATGTTCTCTTAAACCCCTCAATATATAAATATAAACTAAAAAAAATAAAAAATAAAGAAACTTCATATGATAAACTCTGAATTACCACACGAATCCCCCCTAAAAATGAATAATTAGATTGTGACCCCCAACCACCAAAGATTAATGGATAAATAATTACTAATAAACACCTTAAAAAAAATAATATTGAATATTTAAATCTTATAATTTCAACTAATCTAGTTAAACCCGTTACAAACATTAAACTTAAAAAAAATACTATTATTGGGCTCAAATAATAAATAAAATAATTACTTTCCTTTATTGAAAAATTTTCTTTTAAAAACAATTTAACCCCATCTCTAAAAGGTTGTAAAACCCCAATAATTCCAACTTTATTTGGGCCACGCCGATCCTGAATATACCCTAAAATTTGTCGCTCAAATAAAGTAAAAAAAGCTACACCAATTAATGAACTTAAAATTAAAATTAAACACCTAATCAACTTTATTAATATTAATATAAAAATTATTATACCATAAAATATGTTTATTATAATTAAATTATAATTTATACTTAAATATTCTAACGAATAAATTAAAATTATATAATTATTTATTAATTAATTTTATTCAAATTTATAAAAAAATATATTTTAAATTTTTAGTCCTTTCGTACAAAAAAATTTTACTTGTTAAAAGATAGAAACCGATCTGGCTTACACCGATCTGAACTCAAATCATGTATGATTTTAATAGTCGAACAGACTAACAATTTAAACTTCTGCATCTAAATTTTATCATAATTCAACATCGAGGTCGCAAACATTTTTATATATATGAACTATCCAAAAATATTACGCTGTTATCCCTAAGGTAATTCTTTCTTTTAATTATAATAATAATCAAAAACTCATTAATCTATGTTATAAAAAAATAAAAGTTTATTTAATTTTATAATCCTCCCAATTAAATATAATTATAATTAATAATTAATTTTATAATTTAATTTTTAATTATAAATTTTATAAAATTCTATAGGGTCTTCTCGTCTAATTAAATCATTTAAGCATTTTAACTTAAAATTAAAATTCAATCTTTAATATTGAAACAATTTTTATCTCATCAATTCTTTCATTCCAGTTCTTAATTAAAAAACAATTGATTTTGCTACCTTTGTACAGTCAATATACTGCAGCCATTAAAATAATTTCATTGGGCAGAACAAATTTATAATTAGAATCTATAAACCATGTTTTTGATAAACAGGTGGATAAAATATTTGTCGAATTCTTTAATATTATTTATTTAATTTTTATATTTCTCATATAAATTTTTACTAATATTATCATTATAATTTAATTAAACTAATTTATAATATTTTTTTATATAAATTAAAATAAATAAAAAATTATTTTCATTTTAAATTTATAAATTATTAAATACTTTTTAAAAATTTCTATTTCTATAAATATTTATATTTAATTTTATTAAATTATATTATTAAAATATTTTAAGGTTATCCCTAAAATAATTTCATTTAAATTATTAATTTTATATAAATTTATTAATTAAAAATTAAATGATGAATTAAATTCAATTCTAAAAAAACTAGATATCTTTTAAAACGATTAACATTTCACTACCAAACTATAATTTATAATAATATTTCCACAATAACTATCATTATAATTTAAATCTTTAAAATTCGAGAAATATTACTATAGTAATAAATTAATTAATAAGCCCTGATGCAAAAGGTACGATAAAATAAATCTTCTTCTTAAATTATAAAATCATTCAATTTCTTTACTAAAAATTTAATTTTATTGATTAAAAATAATACTACAACTAAAAAATTTATAAATTATTCTTTTTACGCAAAATTTAATACAAATATATTTTATTTTAATTTTTAAATAAAATTTTAACTTAAATTATTCTATTTATTGTAAATAAATTATTTTTTATAAACTAAAACTTTTCAATAAACACCTTCCGGTACCTAAACTTTGTTACGACTTATTTCATTTCATTGAAAGTGACGGGCAATTTGTACATATTTTAAAACAAATTTCAACTTAATTAATTTATTAAATTTACTGTTAAATCCACTTTCATTTAAAAATTAAATCTTAAAATCCATATAAATTTAATTTATTGTAACTCATTATATCTTAATTATACTATATTTTGACTTGAATTTTTTTATAATTATAAATTTTAAAATATACTTAATATAAATCTATAAACAGCAATACACAAATATTAAATTAAGTATATCTTATCGTGGATTATCAATTAACAAACAAGTTCCCCTAAATTGAATAAAATACCGCCAAATCTTATAAATTTAATGATTTAACATTTAATCTTTAAATATTAAAAAATATAATTATTATAATAGGGTATCTAATCCTAGTTTAATAAATAATCTTATTAACTAAATAATAATAAAAATTACAAATATTATATTATTAATATTTCACCATAAAAAATTATATTTTTATAATTAAAATTTAATATACATATATTATTATTATCAAATAAATTAACTTTTAACCTTAGTTTAACCGCTGTTGCTGGCACTAAATTTACCACTAATTATTAAAAATATCTAATTATAACCTTAATTATAAATTAAATCTAATTATTAAATATATCTATTTATTTAAAAACAAAAAATTATTTATAAATATTATTCTTTAGCTAATTAACAAAATAAAATTAATTTTTTTTAAAAAATTTATCAACTTTACTAAATTTAATATAACTTATTATTTATTCAATAAAATTTTATTGGGTAACAATTATTTATTATTTTTCACCTATTCCATTTAAGTTCGTAAAAACTAATTATTCCATTTAAGTTCGTAAAAACTAATTATTCCATTTAAGTTCGTAAAAACTAATTATTCCATTTAAGTTCGTAAAAACTAATTATTCCATTTAAGTTCGTAAAAACTAATTATTCCATTTAAGTTCGTAAAAACTAATTATTCCATTTAAGTTCGTAAAAACTAATTATTCCATTTAAGTTCGTAAAAATTTTATTTTATATAATATAAAATATTTATATGAATATATATATATATAATTATTTTTTAATAATTATTTAAATATTATTTTTTATTCATATTATTAATTAAATAATTAAATTTAATTTTAATATTTATTAATTATTAAATAATTAATATTATTAATATTTATATAATCTTTTTCTATATTAAAATTTAATTATTAATAGGCTTCTAGGATGATGTAAACATCATTAACAGTAAACTATTTATTAAATATTTATTAATTATATTAAGATCTATTATGCTGTTACTACTATAGATTTATCTCTTTTTTCTAAAACAATTATCTCTTGTTTTTAACTCTAGCCGCTTTACCTTACTATTAATAGGTTCGTAATAATAAGAAAATATAATCGTATATTACATTAGGATTGAATATTATTTATAATTTATCTTATAACCACGATTATTAGAATCATTATTTAGATTTTACCTATTATTTAAACCCACATTTAATAGATGTTAATAATTTAGTACTGTATATTAAATAGAGAGTAGGCCATAAATTTATTAATTATTATAAACTAGTGCTATTTGGGATTTAATAAAATATTAAAATCTAATTAAAAATTAACAGATATTATTCAATAAATGTATTAAGTACTTATAGACTAATTATTATTGTCAATATTTATTTAAATATATTTATTTAATTTAAATTAAATAATTTATATTAATTTATGTATCAAAACTCAAATAATTGAAAGTTAAATAGAAAATTAATTATAGTAAATTGATATACTTTCATTTTTTTTTTTTTAAAAAAATAC